AAGTATTCCTTTCTTATAACTATGAATCCATTCTTTTGGAAAAAATAAGTCTCTTCACTTAAATTTTGAAACTTGGGAGTTATTACCCTAGAAAAACCTAATCCTTTGAATCTTTGGTATCCTTCAAATCTTCAGTATCCTTCGAGTCTTCGGTACGCTTCGAATCTTTATGGGGAAGTCTATAAATTATACGCCCCTTGCTGGAATCATAACGACTTACTTCAATTTTGACCCTATCCCCCATCAGTATTCGTATAGAGCTAGACCGAATCTTTCCTGAAATATAGCCCAGGATGATGGTGTCATTCTCTAGGCGAACGCGGAACATTCCGTTGGGTAGGGCTTCCGTAACTAAACCTTCGAAAGTGACTTTTGCTTCTCTCGGGTTTTTTTTTTCTCTCCTATTTTTTTTTTCTGTCATATTTTTTTCTCCTATTTTTCGATTTTTATTTTCAAAATAGGAAGTTCGAGATAGAATTCGGGTACTATAGGTGGGGCCATTACCATATATAACATAAGACTTCTCCCCCAATTCTGTTTAGTCGAGCTTCTCGATCTGTCATTATACCTCTCGAGGTAGAAAGAATAGCAATTCCCATTCCGCCCAAAACCTTAGGAATTCCTTGATAGTTGGAATAAATTCGTAAGCCAGGTCGGCTGATACGCTTTAAAAAGGTTCTAGTTCTATATATTCCCTTTCTAGTCTTTCTCTTTTGATGTCGCAAAGTTGAAACCAAGAAATATCTGTTACTTTCCTGATGTTTCCGAACACTTTCAATAAAACCTTCTCGTAGAAGTATTTTAACAATGTTTTCGGTAATATTTGTGGATACTACTCGAACAGTTCCTTTTTTATTCATGTCTGCGTTTCTTATAGAGGTTAGTAAATCAGCAATAGTGTCCTTGCCCATAAGACTCTAATTCTAGGTTCCTCCTAATTTTTTTATAATCAACATGTTTTCTTTTAATTTTGGATTTTAACGCATATACGTGAGACACAATCTACTAATTTTTTCTTTGATCTATATCTCGTCTACTAGTGTTTATAATACTTCAGGAGCTAATGAAACTATTTTAGTAAAATTCAATTCTCTCAATTCTTCGGCAATCGCGCCAAAAACTCGAGTTCCTTTTGGATTTCCTTTTTGATCAATGATAACTGCTGCATTGTCATCATAGCGTATTATTATACCATCTTCGCATTTGAATTCTTTACATGTACGTACAATTACAGCTCGAATTACTTCGGATCTTTCTAGAGGCATTTGGGGCACTGCGTCTTTGATTACAGCAACAATAACATCACCAATACGAGCATATCGCTGATTACCAGCGGCTCCTATGACTCGAATACACATCAATTTTCTAGCTCCACTGTTATCTGCTACATTTAAAAGGGTCTGAGGTTGAATCATATTATTTTGATTTCAATTTGTTATTTCAATGCAAAAGGATGAAAGAAATATTGTCTTTCCAGAAAGAAAAACCTGGGGTTTTTTATCTTCAATACTCCTTTTTGGGGTTCTATATCTCTAATCGAAGAAATTGACTTCGTATGGGCATTTTACTGGCAGCTATCTCTATAGCTGCTCTAGCTACAGTTTCGGATACTCCGCTCATTTCATAAAGTATTCGACCTGGTTTAACAACGGCTACCCAATATTCGGGGGATCCCTTTCCCGAGCCCATACGTGTTTCTGTGGGTCTTATTGTAACCGGTTTGTCGGGAAATATACGCACCCATATTTTTCCACCACGACGTGCATATCGTGTCATTGCTCTTCGTCCTGCTTCTATCTGTCTCGCGGTGATCCAAGCGGGTTCAAGTACTTGAAGAGCATATCTACCAAAACAAATACGATTGCCTCGGCAGGATTTTCCCTTCATTCTTCCTCTATGTTGTTTACGAAATCTAGTTCTTTTGGGGTTATAGTCGACGGCTCTTTCTTAGTTCCATCTCTACTGCAAAACTGGACATGAGAGTTTCTTCTCATCCAGCTCCTCGCGAATTAAATGAGAAAGCGTGCGAATTTCTCTAATTCCATAATATTTTTGAATATTATGGATAGATACACATCAATATATAATAGAAAAAGTTAGGTTTTTTTATTTTTACTTTCTTAAAATAGAAAAATATATAGTCAAGAAAGAAGATCTAGAATATATTCAAATTCTATATTTATATAAAATATAATCTTTCTTTTTTTTGAATCTCCTTTTTTTATTCTTATTGAATTGTAGTAAAGTATTCTAATCCAATAAGGATTTCGCGGGCGAATATTTACTCTTTCCTCTCTTATTTGTTAATTTAGAACCTTATCAAATAAAGAAATTTTTTTGGTTTGTTCCGCCATCCCACCCAATGAAGAGGATTCTTTTCAATAAAATCCGATGCCGTCATAGGTTTTGTCGTTCCCACAGCTTCTCCTTTAATGGTTAGGTTTGAATCCTGCAATGGAGCTTCCAAAAAATTTCTTTCCGAGTCAATTTTCTCAGTTTTATTAACGCGGGCTGCTCTTTTTTATTTCTTTCAATTTTTATTTGTTGTTTCAAAAGTTACGATTTCGAATTCTCTCTTTTTTTATTATTTTATTATATTGATGCTTTATCACATTGCTTTTTTTTATGATGTAATTCATAGACCATACACATTGGAATCCTATATCTTTCTTATTCTTCTTCCTTCTATCTATCATCCCTCCTTTTATCCACATCCCTTTAGTTTTGCTTCACAGCCTAGAATTAGATTTCTTTTGTAGAGAAAAAAATGCAGTTGCTACAACTATATGATAGATCTACTCATTTTTTATAGATGTATTTATTCACATAGTGACTGTTTCTTAGTTAGGATCTCGACAATACGAAGCAATAGGTTGGTTATTAGTTAATTTTCTATAATTACTAAGTTTTTTTCTATTTTTAGTAGGGTTCTTTTTCAATCTCCATTTTTGACCCTAAAGAAAAAACTAACGAGTCACACACTAAGCATAGCAATTATATTAAAAGATTTATCAATTTTCATTAAATCTTATAGAAAGAGGTATTATTTCTTTTTTTTTTTTTAGGAGTTTTGGGAAAAATAAGGTTCTTGTCTTTTTATTCTATCACAGGGCAGAATGGGAAGACAGGGTTAGTTATTCTTCTTCTACGAATATCCAAATTTTTACACCTAATACTCCATAGATAGTTCGAATTGGATAGCAGCAATAATCAATTTTAGCGCGAATTGTTTGGAGGGGCAGTCTGCCCTTTTTGATGCATTCGGCACGTGCAATTTCTTTCCCTGCTAAACGACCCGCAATTTTGATTTTTACTCCCTTTATGTCTGCTTTTTTAGTTAATTCAATGGCTTTTTTCATTGCTTTTCGGAATGAAACTCTATTTTTTAATTGGAAAGCTATATATTCCGCAAGAATATTAGGTTGTCTATAAGGTTCTTTAACCTTTTCGATAGCAATATTAAGTCTCTGGTTTACAGAATTAACTTCCTTTTGGAGATCTTTCTCTAATTCTTCGATTGCTCCCTTTTTCTTTAATAAATTGGGGAATCCAATATGGATTATGACTTGGATTGTATCGATTTCTTTTTGAATTTCTATGTGTGTAATTACTTCAGAACTTGAGTCTGATTCTATTTTTCTATTCGAGCCTTTTTTCCTATTCTTTTGTATATAGTTCTTGATACAATTCCGTATTTTTTTATCTTCCTGTAGACCTTCAGAATAATTTTTTGGTTGTGCGAACCAAAAGGAATGGTGATTTTGGGTTGTACCAAGTCTGAAACCGAGTGGATTTATTTTTTGGCCCATATTTTTCTATTCTATTTCTTTTTTTTTGGGGGGGGATCGAAATCTTGAATTGATCTAAAGATTATTTCGATTTCTTTACTATATTTAGTACAATTGTTATATGACACATGGTTTTTTTTATAGAATAACTACGTCCTCGAGCTCGAGGTCTGAATTTTTTCATAATAGTACTCCTACTGACTTCGGCTTTAGTGATGAATAAACTCGCTTTGTCGAAATCCCTATAATGAGTAGCATTTGCTGCTGCCGAATAAACCAACTTTAAGATGGGATAAGATGCTCGATAAGGCATGAGGTTCAGTATCATAACAGTTTCCTCGTAGTAACGCCAGCGAATCTCATCAAGAACTCTTTGTGCTTTGAAAACAGACATATGTATGCGTTTTTGTGCTTTGAAAACCCGTTCGAATTTAAGTAGACGATCGGTTGGAACTTTTCTTGCGAGTTTCCTTAGTCCGTTCTTCTTCTTCTTTATCCTAGGGGTATACTTTACCAATTTGAAACTTGTCATAAATAAGGTTATTACCCGCCTACCTTTACTTTATTTGAATCCATTTCTTTGTTTATTCTGAATCTTTCTATTCTGAATTCAGTTAACGACGAGATTTAGTATCCTTTCTTGCACTTTCATAACTCGTGAAATGCCGAGTAGGCACGAATTCCCCCAATTTGCGACCTACCATAGGATTTGTTATGTAAATAGGTATATGTTCCTTTCCATTATGAATCGCGATTGTATGGCCAACCATTGCGGGTAGAATGCTAGATGCCCGGGACCACGTTACTATTATTTCTTTCTCCTCCTTCATATTGACCTTTTCGATTTTTGCCAATAAATGACGAGCTACAAAAGGATTCGTTTTTTTTCGTGTCACAGCTGATTACTCCTTTTTTGCATTTTAAAGAGTGGCATCCTATGTCCACTATCTCGATCGAGGTATGGAGGTCAGAATAAATAGAATAATGATGAATGGAAAAAAGAGAAAATCCTTTAGCTGGATAAGGGGCGGATGTAGCCAAGTGGATCAAGGCAGTGGATTGTGAATCCACCATGCGCGGGTTCAATTCCCGTCGTTCGCCCATCGCATTATTGCAAATTCCAAAAATGCAATTTTCCATATTCCTAGTTACGTATTTACTTACGGCGACGAAGAATAAAACTATCACTATATTTTTTCCTTTTCCTAGTTCTTCTTCCAAGCGCAGGATAACCCCAAGGGGTTGTGGGTTTTTTTCTACCAATGGGGGCTTTCCCTTCACCGCCCCCATGGGGGTGGTCCACAGGGTTCATAACTACCCCTCTTACTACGGGGCGTTTACCTAGCCAACACTTAGATCCGGCTCTACCCAAACTTTTTTGGTTCACCCCAACATTACCCACTTGTCCGACTGTTGCTAAGCAGTTTTGGGATACCAAACGGATCTCCCCAGATGGTAATCTTAAAGTGGCCAATTTACCCTCTTTTGCAATCAGTTTCGCTACAGCACCTGCTGCTCTAGCTAATTGCCCACCCCTTCCACGTGTGATTTCTATGTTATGTATGGCCGTGCCTAAGGGCATATCGGTTGAAGTAGATTCTTCTTTTTTCTCAAAAAACCCCTTCCCAAACTGTACAAGCTTCTTCCAAAGCATACGGCTTTCTAGATGTATATGACGATCCCTAGACAGATGGATCTTATATGAATCGTATGATGAAGTACCACATGAGTGGATATATAGAAAAGGAATCCAAATCTGCCGAATCGCTCATGTTATGATCTTCTACATCCTAGGTCTTCGCGTTCCGTCATCTGGCTTATGTTCTTCATGTAGCATTCAGATCGAATGACTCTATGAAATTACGTCGATACTTCCACATATTATGGGTAACGTAGGAGACATCCCTATTTTCACCCGGGGGTCTTAATTACCACTGCTTAGCTTTCAATTCGCCTCTGACCATCAAATTAAATGTGAATAACCCGTCCTCCTCTCTTTGAAACAAGGGGCGCTTCCGGTTCTGTGCGTGCTTCAAACAATTTTGTCTTCTCCATATTACCATATCTCTAGAGTCAATAATTTTCTATGAGGAACTACTGAACTCAATCACTTGCTGCCGTTACTCAACAGTTTTCTGTTGAGGTCTATCCCGTAGAGGTAGTCAAATTGGATCAGTGATCGATTTCTAGGTTTCGTCGTAAACCTAATTGGTTACTTCCAATTACGTAAATCAATAGTTCAAACCGCACTCAAAGGTAGGGCATTTCCCATTGATATAGGAACTTTTGTACCAGAAACAATAGTATCTCCAATTATAGCCCCTCTGGGATGTAAAATATATCTCTTCTCACCATCCCCATAGTGTATGAGACAAATGTATGCATTTCGATTAGGGTCGTATTCTATGGTTACGATTCTACCAGATATGTCTTTTTGATTCCGTCGAAAATCGATTTTACGGTATAGGCGCTTATGACCTCCCCCTCTATGCCTTGCGGTAATGATTCCTCTGGCATTACGGCCTTTACCACAACGGTGCCGTCCATGGATCAATTTATTTCGTGGATTGGATTTCACTTGCCTGTCTACGGTTCCCTTGCGTGTGCTCGGGATAGGTGTTTTGTATAAATGTTTCGCCGTATTATTAAGTATTCTCCTTTAGTTCATTTCTCTATCTAGAAGTGGAATAGAATAACCCGGTTGAAGGGTAATGATCATACGTCTGTAATGCATTGTATGTCCCAGAATAGGTCCCATTCTTCTACCCTTTCCGGGTAGTCGATGGCTATTCACAGCTACTACCTTAACACCAAAGAAGAGTTCGACCCAATTCTTTATTTCTGTCTTAGTGAATCCCGATTCGACATTAAAAGTATATTGATTCTTTCCCAATAAACGAAGACTCTTTTCTGTAAATACTGCGTATTTGATTCCATCCATAAATCGACTTTCCCTCCTATGCTCTGAGTTCCAGTATCGATAAGAATTCGAGTTCTTATTGTTCTTATGTTATGGTATGAATATACCATACCAATTCGTTATGTATGGATGATGGATGAGATTCCATAGATAGAGAGCCAGTTCCAATAGACTTATGGAACGTTCCCGTTCGCGTGCATCCAGCAGGAATTGAACCCGCAAATTTACCAATTATGAGTTGGGCGCTTTAACCATTCAGCCATGGATGCTTAACAGGGATCATCGTACATCGTAAATAACCAATTTTCATATAGAAAGACATATCATAGAAAAACGAAATCGAAAATATTCGGAGATGGCAAATATTCGGAGATGACTATGAAAACACCTCTCTGGATCCTCGAATTGAAAGAGAGATTGAGAGGGATCAAGAATCCTAATTCTCGCTATTTGGAATGGATCCAATTCTATTGAGTCTGACCCATAGTGATCATTTCTCTTTAGCAAAGAATGACCTTGGTTATCAAAGGATTGAACAACCGGGATCCATTTACTTATGATACCTAGTTGACATTGCTAACAAGGATCTAATGAATTATGAGTTTAATAGATCCTCTCCTCTTTAGCAGAAAGACATATATTCCTTGCTCATTATCAGACAATCACTTATTCCCAAACCTCGTGTGGGGCTAATCGTTTTCATTTACCATCTCATGGAAAACCCTTTTCGTTCCGCTTAGCCCTATCGGGTATTTTAGTGATAGGTTCTATAGGAACTGGACGATCCTATTTGGTCAAATACCTAATTCCTATTTTCCTTTCATTAAGGTACGAGGGCTTCTTATTCCACAAGAACGAAAGCACCTTTTCATTCTTTCATATACTAGGGGTTTTTACTTGGAAAAGACAATGTTCCATACTAAAGGATTCGGGTCCATAACCACGAGTTCCAGTGCACTAGATCTTGTAGCACTTAGCAACGAGGCCCTATCCATTAGTATTCCACATAAGAAATCCATTATAGAAACTAATACAATTAGATTAGCTCTTCATAGACAAACTTGGGGTTTGCGAGCCAAGATAAGACCGGCTCGGGATCATGGGACCCTTTTCTATCAGATAGGAGGGGATCTTGTACAAAATAGACTTCTAAGTAATAAGCCCATAGATCCTATATCTATCTATATAAAGAGGCAATCGTGTCAGGAAGCGGCTTTTTCTTTGGCCAAACGGTACTTCGAACTTGGAACGAGCATGAAGAGATTAACGAGACTTCTTTCTCTTTTGAGTTTTTCTGGCGGACCGGTCGCGCAAGATCTTTGGTCTTCCCCCGGAACCGATGAAAAAGTGGGTCGCTTCTTATGGACTCGCTCAGAATGATTCTTCTCTATCTATAGTTCATGGCCTATTAGAAGTAGAAGGTGCTCTGGTGCAATCCTTACCGACAGAAAAAGATTGCACTCGGGTTGATAATAATCGAGTGCCATTACTTCGTCGGTCCGAACCAAGGAATCCGTTAGAAATGTTTTGAAATGGATATTGTTCTCTCTTTGATTAGGGATTGCTATATGAAAAGAAGTGGAGTTTGAAAAAGGGAACGGAATGGTCAAACCGGAACTGCTAGAGGAACGAATTTTCAATAGCATAACTTGGGCTCCTAGAATATGGGGCCCTTGGGACAATCTATTTGATTGCAGGGACAGGTACGCTGAATATGACTGGGGATTTTCCTATGGGTATTGGAGGGGGTCCAAGCAGATTAAAGAGGATGAGTTGTCAGAGACTGCTATTTATTCGAATTATTTCTGGTATATTTATCATAAAAAGGAGGAGGTGCAAGAGACTGATTCGGACTTCTTGCAGAGTGGAACAATGCAGTACCAGACACGAGATATATCTTTCAAAGAAGAAAGAGGGCTTTTTTCGAATAAGCCAATTGATTTGGGACCCTTCGGATCCATTCTTTTTCCTATTCAAAGATCAGGCCTTTGTCTCTGTGTTTTCACGTCGAGAATTCTTTGCAGATGAAGATGAAGAGATGGCAAAGCGGCTTAGTACCAGTACCTGGAGAAAAAAGCCTCCTAAACATATGGCTAGCAACCGGTTCACCAGGAGTACGCAAGAAAGGCAAAAGCACTACGAATTATTGATTTAGGAATGGGAATGGGCTAGAACCCTGGGTTCTTCCTTATATAATTAATGGTCTTTTCATTCTAATACTCTATCCGAGAGTTCTCAGTATTTAGCAAAGCTGTTCCTATCTAACGGAAGGCTCCTGGATCAAATGACAAAGACATTGTTTGTGGCCATGAAAAAGGGAGGGGATTCAGTGGAACAGGATTGGCCGGGCGGTAGAGTCGTGGAAACACTTGTTGATTCCTATTTTGGACCCTAGCTCCATGGAACAATATGCTACTGCGGAAACATGGAAGAATTGCAATCTTAGATCAAAACACTATGTATGGGATGATATGAACTGCCTAAATAAGAATTCTTGAGCGTCGAACAACCTGAGTACTAACTACATCAAACAATTTGCATTAATGAAACTGTGTAAATCCACCGGATAATCAAAAATACGCATGTCTGATGAAATGGTTGTTGCTATCTGCTTCCATAACGAATCCTTGGTTTAACTGAATAAGTAAAGAAAATTGGCCCTTTCTCTTCGTCTCAGATCGATGGATCTTCTCGATTGGAAGATCTCCCATATGGATAATACACATTCCAGTTGACCGAGCCTAATGCTAATTGTTTTGTTCCGAAGCAAAGATATCCGCTGAGGCCGGTTCGTTCGTCCTATTCTGATATTCAGGACCAAGAGGTCCTGGATTCTCTTTCGGATAGGCCCTGAAAGGAGAAGAGAAGCTGAAATGCCAACGGACCTCTGTCTATTCTCTAATTCACCCGATCCGATAGTACCCGTTTTTGGAACGTCCAGTGCCAAAGTCACTGAATGGGTAAGTCACCAATCCAATCCCTTTGACAAATCGGGTGTCATATTAGATATCATATTCTATATATATAGAAATATCATAGAATAGACATATAGAATTTTTGGTTGGGAAATTCGAATGAATCATTGAGTGAAAAAGGAGCAAAGAATGACAAAAGATGAGACTCTACTAGTCTTCACTCTTGTGGTTTCCTCGGTTTCTGTTTTCTTATTCGGGATCTTGCTTTTCATGGTTCTCATCTCTGCAACTCGCGATTTTCGCGAGAGAACCAAATCCAAGTTGGTGAAGATCATGATTTGGGCTGGCATAGTAGTTATTACCTTTGCAATTGCGGT